ATAGTATCCATATAGATTAATGATTATTAAACATAGAGATAGTATCCATATAGATTAATGATTATTAAACATAGAGATAGTATCCATATAGATTAATGATTATTAAACATAGAGATAGTATCCATATAGATTAATGATTATTAAACATAGAGATAGTATCCATATAGATTAATGATTATTAAACATAGAGATAGTATCCATATAGATTAATGATTATTAAACATAGAGATAGTATCCATATAGATTAATGATTATTAAACATAGAGATAGTATCCATATAGATTAATGATTATTAAACATAGAGATAGTATCCATATAGATTAATGATTATTAAACATAGAGATAGTATCCATATAGATTAATGATTATTAAACATAGAGATAGTATCCATATAGATTAATGATTATTAAACATAGAGATAGTATCCATATAGATTAATGATTATTAAACATAGAGATAGTATCCATATAGATTAATGATTATTAAACATAGAGATAGTATCCATATAGATTAATGATTATTAAACATAGAGATAGTATCCATATAGATTAATGATTATTAAACATAGAGATAGTATCCATATAGATTAATGATTATTAAACATAGAGATAGTATCCATATAGATTAATGATTATTAAACATAGAGATAGTATCCATATAGATTAATGATTATTAAACATAGAGATAGTATCCATATAGATTAATGATTATTAAACATAGAGATAGTATCCATATAGACACGCGTGAGGCTCGTATTAGATTTTGAGGAGTTTGTTTTCCAGGAGGCCTAAAGTGGGAACGAGGAGGACAAAAATTAAGAAATAGAGGCCTGAGGTGATTTGGCCGATTATGGTAAAGGGGTCTTCTACGGGCTGTCCCCCGATTCATGTTAGAATAGCTGTGTTAGCGATTAGGGTTCAGAAAAAGATTTTGGCAATGGGGCGGAACATAAGAGAGCGAAGCTTGGAGGTGTGGGTGAGAGGCATTAGCAGGAGGACTAGGATAGAGAGAAGGAGGGCTAGGACTCCGCCTAACTTATTGGGGATGGAGCGTAGGATGGCGTAGGCAAACAAGAAGTACCATTCGGGTTTAATGTGAGGGGGGGTGACTAGGGGATTGGCGGGTGTGAAATTGTCTGGGTCCCCGAGCAGGTTAGGAGAGAAGGTTGATAGGGTTGCGAGGGCGCCTAGAAGGATTACAAAGCCGAAGAGGTCTTTGTACGAGAAGTAGGGGTGGAATGAGACTTTGTCTAGGTTGGAGTTAAGTCCTGTGGGGTTTGAGGATCCTGTTTGGTGGAGGAAAAGGAGGTGGATTATACTTATAGCAGCGATGATGAATGGGAGAATGAAGTGGAATGTGAAGAATCGGGTGAGGGTGGCGTTGTCTACTGAGAAGCCTCCCCAGATCCATTGGACGAGGTCGGAGCCGATGTAGGGGGCGGCTGAGAGGAGGTTAGTGATTACTGTAGCGCCCCAAAAAGATATTTGGCCTCATGGTAGGACGTAGCCTACAAAGGCCGTGGCCATTACTAAGAATAACAGGACTACGCCGATGTTTCATGTTTCTTTATAGAGGTATGAGCCATAATAGAGACCTCGGCCGATGTGGAAGTAAATGCAGATGAAGAAAAATGAGGCGCCGTTGGCGTGGAGGTTACGAAGGAGTCAACCGTTGTTGACATCGCGGCAGATATGGGCGATAGATGAGAATGCTAGAGAAGTATCCGCTGTATAATGTATGGCTAGGAATAACCCAGTGGCGATTTGGGCAATCAGGCAGATTCCTAATAGTGAGCCGAAGTTTCATCAGGCGGAGATATTGGAGGGGGTTGGGAGGTCAATAAATGAGCCGTTGATAATTTTAAGGAGGGGGTGGGATTTACGTATTGTGGGTGTCATAAGGTTCTTGTAGTTGAGTTACAGCGACAGCTTTTCAAGTTGCAGGCCTAGGTTGGAGTCCTAGCAGGAATAATGACGAAAGAGTTGTGTTTATTAGTGGGACTTTTAGCGGTAGCTTCAAACCCTTCGCCTTATTATGCGGCTTTGGGGCTAGTTGTGGGGTCAGGGGCAGGGTGTTTGGTCCTGATAAAATGGGGGGTTAGTTTTTTATCTTTGGTGCTATTTCTTGTGTACTTGGGGGGAATAATAGTTGTGTTTGCTTATAGCGCTGCTTTGGTAGCAGAGCCTTATCCGGAGGCGTGGGGGAGTCGGGTAGTGGTAATTTATCTCGTGGTGTATAACATGTTCCTAGTTTTATGGGGGGTACAGGCGGGTTATGAGGGGGTAGATTTTTTGTTGGAGGTTGGGTGAGATGTGGGGAATAATGAGATGTGGGGAGTAGGGGGTTTATTGTGCAGTGGGGGGTGGGTTTTACTTTTTGGGGGGTGGAGTCTGCTGTTGACTTTATTCGTAGTTTTTGAGGTGGTGCGGGGGCATAAGGGTGGTGGAGCTTTGCGGGCTGTAAGAGCTGCTGTGAGTGAGGATTTTAGTAGGCAGCAATTACTGCCGTAAGTCAGTGGACCAGGAGATCTTGGTTTTGCAGCAGTTTGGAGCATCAGGAGAGATATAAGCGAGGACTTTAGTGGGCAGTAATTGCTGTGTAAAAGTCAGGGATTAGGGAATTTTGTCCTGTGGCAGTTTGAAGTACCAGGGGAGGTACAAGCGAGGACTCTAGTGGGCAGCAATTGCTGCTGTAAGCAGTGGACTCGGAAATTTTGGTGCTATGGCAGAGTTTAGGGCACCGGGGAACGGGTGTGAGCGGGGCTTTATAGGCAGTAATTGCTGTTATAAAGGGCCAAGGGACAGAGGACTTTAGTCCTGTGGCAGAGCTTGGATGTCGGGAGAGCTGTTACAAGTGAGGATTTTAGTGGGCAGTAATTGCTGTGTGAAAGGCTGAGGGATTAGAGGACTTTGGTCTTGTGGCAGAGCTTGGAGAATCAGGAAGGTTGCCGTGAGCGGCTTATTGGGCAGTGATTGCCATTGTGAAAGGCCAAGGGGCAGGAGGATTTTGGTCTTGTGGCAGAGCTTGAAGAATCAGGAGGGCTGATGTGACCGAGGATTTTAGTAGGCAGTAATTGTTGCTGTAAGGATAGGGGATGGAAAAATTTTTGGTCCTGATAATTATTGCAGCTAGCAGAGTGAAAACTACAGTAATAAAGAAAGCTGACAAGTAGGTTTTGATTCGAGCGGTTTGGGTTACTCGAACGACTTTGATGGGGACTCAATGGAAACGTTCTGAGTAGCTGGGCCCTAGCTTTTTATAAATAATTTCCTCTAGGGCGTGGGCGGCAATTTGTCCAGCCGTATTGAGGGTTACTACGGTGATTGGGCGGTGAAGAAGAGGATTGTGGAATGAGGGATCAAACTCTTCAGATGCAGTGCTTTTAGGGGTCACAGTTCAAAAGGTTTTTGTTAATTCATAGGCGATGGTGAAAGCGAGGATTGTCACGATCAGGGCGGTTAATTTTATATATATCGGCATGGTGTGAATATGGGGGTGGTTTGGTAGAGTGGTTTTGTAAATTAAGAACCCAGCCAGGATAGACCCATAAGCAAGCCGTGACAGGGGGTTTAGGATGCGGGGGTCATCCTCGTTACATGTTAAGACGGGATTTATTCGGGGTTCTATCATAGAGGCGAAGTTAATTAAGCGCATACTGTAGACTGCAGTGAATGCAGTAGCTGCAAGTGTTAAAAGGAGGGCTGCAAAGTTTAGATAGGATGTACTTGCTGCTTCAATGATAGCGTCTTTAGAGTAAAAGCCGGCAAGGAATGGGGTTCCTATGAGGGCAAAGCTGCCGATAGAGAGGCATGTAGTTGTTGTAGGGAGAGCAATTTGTAGTCCTCCTATATTTCGAATATCCTGTTCATCATTGAGTGAGTGAATAATGAGGCCTGAGCATAGGAACAGTATCGCTTTGAAGAATGCGTGAGTGCACATGTGGAAGAAAGCTAGGTAAGGAAGATTGAGCCCGATGGCCACTATTATTAGGCCCAGTTGGCTAGAAGTTGAGTAGGCGATAATTTTTTTGATATCATTTTGTACTAAAGCGTAGGTAGCAGCATAGAATGTAGACATGGCGCCTAGGCAGAGGCAGGTTGTTAGAGCTCAAGGAGATGAGGATAACAGGGGATGAACACGAATGAGAAGAAAAATGCCTGCTACTACTATGGTGCTAGAATGCAAGAGAGCAGACACTGGTGTGGGGCCTTCTATGGCTGAGGCGAGCCAGGGGTGAAAACCAAATTGGGCGGATTTGCTGGCTGCGGCAGTGATAAACCCTAGTAGAACAAGAAAGTGGGGGGGTAATGAGAGGATAATGGGGAGGTCTAATGATAATAGATTTATTAAAAGTCAGCAGAAAGCTAGAAGGAACCCAATATCACCGCCGCGGTTATAAAGAACCGCTTGTAGGGCTGAGGTAGCGGCGTTTGCTCGAGCGTGATACCAGCCGATCAGTAAGAAGGACATAATTCCTACACCCTCTCAGCCGATGAAAAGTAAGCAAAGGTTGCCAGAGCAGACAAGGACAATTATGGCGAGAAGAAAAATTAGGAGGTATTTGAAAAATATGTCGATGCTTGGGTCGTGTTGCATGTATCAGGTGGAGAATTCTAGGATGCTTCATGTAACCAGGAAGGCTACAGGAAGAAAGAGAAGAGCGTATAAGTCAAATTGTGTTGTGAAGGAAAAGCTAAAAATTTCTAAGCTAAATCATGTTGTGGTGGCTGAAACATTTGCATTGTCGTCAGTTAGGAAGGCGTACAGGGGGTAAAGGGATAGAAAGAATGCTATTTTTACTGTATTCAAAGTTATTAAGTGGAAAAATTTTTTTTGAGAGCAGAGGAGCGTGACTCCAATCAAGATCAGGGTCATCACAGAGTTGGCTAAAGGCACCATGTAGCACATTAGTGTTCAGGATAGTGTGCTTGAGCAAACCACAGAATTGAACTGTGGGCATGGGTAATTAGCAGTCCCCATTACGCCGGTTATGCTCGGTGTACAAAAGGGTTTTAACCTTTATTGCTAGAATCACAATCTAGTGTTTTGTTAAACTATGTCCACAAATGATGGACTCTGGGCTGAGGATAAGAAGAAAACCGGGCAGGATGTGAAGAAAAAGAAGAAGGTGTTCACGAATTTGGTAGGGGAATAGAGTTTTAATGTGGTTTGGTAGGGGGCCTCGTTGGGTGGCTCAGAGCACGTAGAGAGTGTAGGCAGTCGTGAAGATTAAGTTGAGGGCTACGATTAAGAAGGTGACGGGGGATCAGTTGAACAGCGAGAGTATAATAATAATTTCGCTTGCAAAGTTGATTGAGGGGGGGAGACCCATATTAAGTAATATAACAATGAGTCATCATGCCCCAGCAAGAGGAAAGATAAGTAGTATACCTCGTAATAAAATTATAGTTCGGCTATTTGTGCGCTCATAGGAGGTATTGGCGAGGCAAAAGAGGGCGGAGGATGTAAGGCCGTGGGCGATTATTATCATTATTGCCCCAGAGTAACTTCATGGTGAAGAGATTAGGACGGCCGCGACTACAAGATTCATGTGACTAACTGAAGATATAGCAATAAGTGACTTCAAATCTGTTTGTCGGAGACAGAGAAGTGCGGTAGCTAAGATGCCTAGGATGGCGATGAGTATAATGGGTAGTGTTTGGGCTAGGTTGTTCTCTTGAAGGAGGGGGGATGTTCGGAGAATCCCGTAACCTCCTAGCTTAAGTAAGGTGCCTGCTAGGATTATAGAGCCTGCGATTGGGGCTTCTACATGCGCTTTGGGGAGTCAGAGGTGAAGGCAGTACATGGGTAGTTTGACGAGAAATGCTGCGTTGTAGATAGCTCAGAATAGGCCGGGGTAATTTGTTGCAGCTTGAGTAATGTGGAGGGTGTGGGTAAGGGTTGGGAGGAGGGAGCCGTGCGCGTAGTAGAATTTGGTGATTCAGATCATGAGAGGAATAGCCCCTAGTATCGTGTAGAAGGCTAAGTATATCCCGGCTTCTAGTCGTCGTTCTTGGGCCCCTCAGCGGGTGATTACAATTATGGTGGGGACCAGAGAGGCTTCAAAAAAGATAAAAAATAGTATGAGATCCGGGGTTGAAAAAGCTAGAAGAGTTGTAAGTTGCAAAAATGTGAGATTGAGGATATAAGCTCGTTGGCGGCTAATGGGCTCTAGGCGTATTTTGCTTTGACTAGCTAGCATGGTGAGAGGGAATAATCAGCAGGTTAAGATAGCAAGGGGGCCAGAGATTTTGTCAATGAGGAACAAAGGATTAGCGAAATTGAAGTTTTGGAGATATATTCATGAGAGGGACAGCAGTGTGATGAGGAAGCCTTGGCTAGTGGCTAATGTTCACATATGTTTAGCGGGGACTACGAGGACTGTTGGGAGTACTGAGGCTCAGGCGGATAAAATTATTAGCATTGCAGGAGGTTTAGGGTTTTTAGGTTATCAGTACCGTGGGAGCGGGCTGTTGCAATTATCAAGGACAGACCGAGAGCGGCTTCGCAGGCTGATAACGTTAGTATGATCAGCGGGCTTATGAGTGGGTTTAAGGTAAGGTGGTTGGGTCAGAGACTAAGCCCTATGAAGATGGTTAATATTATACCTTCCAGGCATAGAAGGGCAGATAAGAGGTGTATTCGGTGGAAAGAGAGGCCTGCGAGGACGATGGAGAACATCATGGCTAAAAAAATAGTCACAGGGGTATTATGGGTGCGAGCCATAATTAGGTGAGTCGAAATCAACTGTCTTGTATTAGACTAATACCCCATTCAGCTCACTCGAGGCCTCCTTGGTGCCACTCGTAAACAAAGCCAAGGGTTAACAGAACGATAATAACAGAGGCTCAAACAATTGCTACGAGGGGGGCTTGAAGTTGAATAGCTCAGGGGGCTGGGAGGAGTAGCGCGATTTCTAGGTCAAATAGCAAGAAAAGGATGGCGACTAAGAAGAAACGTATTGAGTAAGGGAGGCGAGCAGATCCGAGTGGGTCAAACCCGCATTCGTAAGGAGAAAGTTTTTGTGTATCCGGGGAAATTAAAGGGAGTCAAAAACTAATTGCAGCAAGGATAACAGATAGGAGAGCGGCAACAGAGGAGTATAATAGCATTATTTTCTCTCGGGGTTAAACCAAGGCTGGATGATTGGAAGTCATCTATACTTCTATATTAAGAAAATAAGAGCCTCATCAATAGATCGAGACATAGAGGAAGAGTCAGACAACGTCTACAAAATGTCAATATCAAGCGGCGGCTTCAAATCCAAAATGGTGTTGGGAGGTAAAGTGGAAAAATAGTTGTCGGAGGAGACAGGCGATAAGAAAGAGGGAGCCAATGATTACGTGTAGACCATGGAAGCCTGTGGCTACAAAGAATGTAGTGCCGTAGATCCCGTCTGCGATTGTGAAGGGGGCTTCATAATATTCTATGGCTTGGAGGAGGGTAAAGTAGAGACCTAGAGAGACTGTGATGGTTAGGGCTTGTAAAGTACTTTTACGGTTGGCTTGCATAATACTATGGTGGGCTCAAGTAACAGAGACCCCTGAGGCCAGAAGAACGGCTGTATTAAGGAGGGGGATTTCAAAGGGGTTAAAGGGGGTGATTCCTGCTGGGGGTCAGCATTCCCCTACGTCTGGTGTGGGGGCTAGGCTAGCGTTATAAAATGCCCAGAAAAAGCCGATGAAAAAAAATACTTCAGAGGTGATAAATAAGATTATACCATAGCGGAGACCTTTTTGAACGGGGGGGGTGTGGTGGCCCTGGAAGGTTCCTTCGCGAACTACATCTCGCCATCACTGGTATATTGTTAGTAGCATTAAAATGAGGCCCAGAGTTAAGACAGCAGAGGTGTTAAAATGAAATCACGCGGTGAGGCCGGATGTCACTGAAAAAGCAGCGGCGGCTCCTGTGAGGGGTCAAGGGCTAGGGTTTACTATGTGGAAAGCGTGTGCTTGGTGGGCCATAAGTATTTTCTTGAAGATACAGGCTTAATAGGAGGACAAAGACATAAGCTTGAATCATGGCGACTGCGATTTCTAGAATTGTGAGGAGAATCAAGACTGAGAGGGTTAGTAATGAAGCTAGAATGGATAGAGAGTATATCGCGGTTACGGCGGATGAGATCAAGTGGATAAGGAGGTGCCCGGCGGTGAGATTAGCGGTGAGTCGGACTCCAAGAGCCAGGGGTCGGATAAAGAGGCTAATAGTTTCGATTAAGATTAAAATTGGGATAAGGGGGGTTGGGGTTCCTTCCGGGAGAAAATGGGCTAGAGAGTGATTAAACTGGTTGCGGAAGCCTGTGAGAACTGTTGCTAGTCATAGAGGGACAGCTAGTCCCAGATTAATAGATAGTTGAGTTGTGGGTGTGAATGTGTACGGCAGTAAGCCCAGTAAATTTATACCTAGCAAGAAGACTATTAGAGAGGTTAAGAGGAAGGCTCACTTGTGGGCCGGCGTGTTAAGGGGTAAGAGGAGTTGCTTAGTAAACAGGGCTAAAAATCAGTTTTGGGAGGTTGTGAGACGGTTGTTGACTCATTTAGGGGAGGGTGTGGGGAGTAGTAGTCAGGGGGTGAATATGGCTAAGAGAATAATGGGGATGCCGAAAGAAGTCGTAGAGGCAAATTGGGTAAATAAGTCTGCTATCATGGTCAGGTTCACACGTAGTTGTTTGTTTTGTTACTTTTAGAACTAGGCTCATTTAAGTTGATGTGGCTTAAAATTTTAGAGGGGGCTAAAGAAAGAAAAATTAGTCATGCAAGGGCGAGATAACAGAGTCATGGTAGGGGGTTGAGTTGAGGCATATCATTAAGGGTGGTTGGAATCACCTATCTACAGATTAAAAGGCTGTCGCTAACCTACAGCTTCTTAATGAAGCGCCTTGGGCGGCGCTAACTCAATTTAAGAAATTCGTTACCGGAAGTGCCTCAATCACAATAGGCATGAAGCTGTGGTTAGCCCCACAAATTTCAGAACATTGACCATAGTAAACCCCGGGGTGAGCGATGAGAAAAGAGGTCTGATTCAATCGGCCTGGGATTGCATCAGATTTAACGCCTAGGGCAGGCACAGCCCAGGAGTGAAGTACATCTTCAGCAGTGATTAGGATTCGTGCGGCTGTGCCAATTGGGGTGACCATTCGGTTGTCTACCTCTAGGAGGCGGAAGTGGCCGGGCGCCAGATCTTTTGTAGGCATTATGTAAGAGTCAAAATTTAAGTCAGTAAAGTCGGAGTATTCGTAGCTTCAGTATCACTGATGGCCAATCGTTTTTACAGTCATATCAGGGCTGCTAATCTCATCTATTAGGTAAAGAATTCGCAGGGATGGCAGTGCGATTACGATGAGAATAATAGCTGGCATGATAGTTCAGACTATTTCGATTTCTTGGGCGTCAATGGTGTTGGTGCTGGAGAGTTTAGTTGACATTAAGACAGAAATGATATATAAGACAAGTATACTAATTAAAAGCACTGCTATGAGGGCGTGATCGTGGAAATGAAGTAATTCCTCTATGATGGGGGAGGCTGCGTCTTGGAAGCCGAGTTGGGTGGGGTGTGCCATAGAGGAGTACAAGAGTCTAACTAGTAATTTTGCCTTGACAAGGCAGGGTTATTATTTAACTAACCCCTCGAAGGAAGTGACAGAGAGGCTATGTGTCTGGCTTGAAACCGGGGTATGGGGGTTCGATTCCCTCCTTCCTTGCGTCAATTTAATGGAGAAGGTTGACTCTTCAAATGTATGGTAGTGGGGTGGGAACCCTAATACCCACTCGATGTTAGTTGATGTTAATTCTGCTCCTGAAAATAAGCGTTTGGCAGCGAAGGCCTCCCAAATAATAAATATTATCATAACTACAGCTACGAGGGAGATCAGTGAGCCAATAGATGATACTGTGTTTCATAGGGTATATGCATCTGGGTAGTCAGAATAGCGGCGTGGCATTCCTGCTAGGCCAAGGAAGTGTTGGGGGAAAAATGTTAAGTTAACTCCGGTGAATATAACAACAAAGTGGATCTTGGTTCATAGACCGTGAAGGGTGAATCCCGTAAATAAGGGGAATCAATGGACAAATCCAGCTATAATTGCAAAGACTGCCCCTATGGATAGCACATAGTGAAAATGGGCTACCACATAGTAAGTATCGTGGAGCACGATGTCAATTGAGGAGTTTGCAAGGACAATGCCGGTGAGGCCCCCGACTGTAAAAAGGAAAATAAACCCGAGGGCTCAGAGTATGGGGGCATCCCATTTGATGATTCCTCCATGCATTGTAGCTAGCCAGCTAAAGACTTTAACTCCCGTTGGGATAGCAATAATTATTGTAGCAGATGTAAAGTAGGCTCGTGTATCCACATTTAGGTCGGTCGTGAATATATGGTGGGCTCAAACAATGAAGCCCAAGAGGCCAATAGAGAGTATCGCCCACACCATTCCCATGTACCCGAAGGGTTCTTTCTTGTTAGAATAGTAGGCCACTACGTGCGAGATGATGCCGAAGCCGGGGAGAATGAGGATATAGACTTCAGGGTGACCGAAGAATCAGAATAAGTGTTGGTAGAGAACTGGGTCCCCGCCCCCTGCGGGGTCAAAGAAGGAGGTATTTAAATTTCGGTCTGTAAGGAGCATGGTAATTCCGGCGGCCAGGACGGGGAGGGAAAGTAGTAGGAGAACAGCAGTGATCAGGACGGACCAGACAAAGAGAGGCGCCTGGTACTGTGTTGTAGATGCAGGTTTTATATTAATAATGGTAGTGATAAAATTGATGGCCCCTAAGATGGATGACACTCCAGCTAGATGCAGCGAGAAGATGGCCAGGTCTACTGATGGACCTGCGTGGGCCAGATTGCCCGCCAATGGGGGGTAGACTGTTCAGCCTGTACCCGCTCCGGCTTCAACTGTAGAGGAGGCTAAGAGGAGAAAAAAAGAGGGGGGGAGTAACCAGAAGCTCATATTATTCATTCGTGGGAAGGCTATGTCTGGAGCTCCGATTATTAGGGGAACGAGTCAGTTCCCAAAACCTCCGATTAGAATAGGCATAACTATGAAGAAAATCATCACGAATGCGTGGGCAGTGACAATGACGTTATAGATCTGGTCGTCTCCCAGGAGAGTCCCAGGTTGACTTAGTTCTGCTCGGATAAGCAGGCTTAGGGCTGTCCCGACCATGCCGGCTCAGGCTCCAAAGATCAAGTAGAGGGTTCCGATGTCTTTATGATTAGTAGAAAAAAACCAGCGGGTGAGTATCACAGGTAAAGTGGCCGAGCAGGCGGCGGATTGTAGCTCCGAAGACAGAGGTTTGAGCCCTCTCTTTACCAGGCCTTGGGGTGTTATCACGTAGGGTTGCAAACCTTAAAACGCAGGTTAACGCCTGCCGGGGCTTCTCCCGTTTTTTTCATAGACGGGAGAAGTAGAATGAAGCTCGCTGGATAGAGTGTTTAGCTGTTAACTAAAATATTACGGGATCGAGGCCCGTCATTCTAGAGGACTTTACCTTAATTTAAAGAGTCTGGGTTGCATTCAGAAGATGTAGGTTGATATCCTGCAAGTCCTACAGAAACTGAAGGGGTTTAACCTTCACTTAAGGCTTTGAAGGCCTTTGGTCTGAGTTAGCCTAAGTTTCTATAGAAGAAGTATAGTGGGTGTGAGGGGGAGGAGGATGAGGGCCAGGGTATTCATGACTGCGGTAAATGCGTGTGCTTTAGGTGTAGCCCGTCAAATGAGAAGGGAGTCAGGGGTATTTGGTGAAAGGGTTAAAGTGATAATGTATGTTAGTCGTAAATAAAAAAAGAGGGCTAGCAAAGAGATGAACATAGTTACAGAAGCAAGTAGGGTTGCGTTTTGTTTTACTAACTCAAGGGTGATCAATAATTTAGGGGCAAATCCTGTGAGGGGTGGAAGGCCTGCTAAAGATAATATAACAAGTATAGTGGAGGCGGAGAGGGCGGGTGTTTTTGGTCATGAATTAGAAATTTGTGATATTTTTGTAGTAGATATGACAGTCAGGGATATAAATATGGCAGCTGTTATAATGATATACAGAATAAAATTGAAGAGGGCAAGCTGTTGATCAAATTTTATAACGATGATGATTCAACCCAGGTGTCCGATGGAGGAGAAGGCTATGATTTTTCGAATTTGGGTTTGTCCAATTCCGCCTCAGCCTCCGATTAAAATGGAGGTAAGGCCTAGGGCAATCGTTAGGTTAAGGTTAAGGAGGTGGGAGGTTTGAAGAAGCAGTGTTATAGGAGCAATTTTTTGTCAGGTGGATAGAATTAGGCCTGTCGAAAGGGAGATTCCTTGGAGGACTTCTGGTATTCAAAAGTGGAGTGGGGCTAGGCCCAGCTTTATTATGATAGCAATGGAGAAGGCATTTATGGGCAGGCCTGTAAGGGAGTTAATATTTCACTCTCCGGTCAGTCAGGCGTTGATAATAGTTGAGAATAAGATTAGGGCGGAAGCTGCTGCTTGGGTCAGGAAATATTTTGTAGCGGCTTCAATGGCTCGTGGGTGGGGTGTTTTAGTTATTAGGGGAATGATAGCAAGGGTGTTAATTTCTAGGCCAATCCAGGCTAGGAGTCAATGGAAGCTGGAGAGGGTAAGAGTGGTTCCGATAGCAAGGCTTAGTAGGAAGATCGTTAGCGCGGGGGGGTTCATTAGTAAAGGAAGGATTTTAACCAACATTGTTGGGGTATGGGCCCAAAAGCTTATTTAGCTTACCTTACTAAGGAGTAGTACAAAGGAAGTACAGAGAGTTTTGATCTCTCAGATATAGGTTCGATCCCTATTTTTTTAAAGGAAGTGAGGGGGTTTGAACCCCTATTAGCCTCCCTATCAAGGAGGTCCCTAGCTTTCAGGCACGCTTCCAAGGTAGAGGAGGATTGAGGTGGAAGGAGGTTGGTACAGAGATGAAAAAAATGGTGAAGGCAAGTGTGAGGGGGAGGAAATTCTTTCATACAAGGTGCATAAGCTGGTCATAGCGGAATCGGGGGTAGGAGGCTCGGATTCATAAGAAGATAATAGATAAGACAGAGGCTTTAGTTATAAGATCAAGTGTGAAGAGAATTATTGACAGTGTGTGGGGGCTGAGAAAGATGACAGTCGAGAGAGTATTTATTATTAAGATGTTGGCATATTCTGCAAGGAAAAATAGTGCGAAGGGTCCTCCTGCATACTCTACATTGAAGCCGGAGACTAATTCGGACTCCCCCTCTGTTAGATCGAATGGGGCTCGGTTGGTCTCGGCGAGGGTGGAAACGAATCATATAAAAAACAGGGGTCATAGAGGTAACACAAATCAGGTGAACTCCTGTGAGTCAGAAAAGGAGGAAAGGGTGAAGCCTCCCGCCAGGAAGACAGTGCATAAGACAATTAGGGCTAGGGTGACTTCATATGAAACAGTTTGGGCTACGGCTCGTAAAGCCCCGATTAAGGCGTATTTAGAGTTTGAGGCTCAGCCTGAGCCTAAAATTGTGTAGACGGTTAAGCTGGAGATGGCAAGGATAAACAGAATGCTAAGGTTTAGGTTTGAGTAAGGGATGGGCAGGGGAAAGGGGGTCCATATGATTATAGCAAGGGTTAAAGCGAGGGTGGGGGCCAGAATAAATAAGATTTGGGAGGATGTTGACGGGCGAATAGGTTCTTTAATAAAGAGTTTTACTCCGTCGGCGATTGGTTGTAAGAGTCCGAATGGGCCAACAACATTAGGGCCTTTACGGTGTTGAGCGTAGCCTAAGATTTTTCGTTCAATTAGGGTTAAGAATGCCACTGCAAGGAGAATGGGTGCGATATAGAGCAGGGGCAAAAGATGGGCGAGTAACAACATCAGAGTTAATAAGGGGATTTGAACCCCGGTTTAAAGGGCTTAGATCTTTTGCATAACCAAGCTCTGCCATATTAACTGCCCTGGTTTAGGGGAGGATAATAGGTCTGGGTCAATTGAGATAATTTCATTAATAATAGGTGATGGCTTGTTGGGGCATTGGCCATGCTGTCCCGGTCCTTTCGTACTGGGGGAAGCACTTTATAGATAGAAACCGACCTGGATTGCTCCGGTCTGAACTCAGATCACGTAGGGTTTTAATCGTTGAACAAACGAACCATCGGTAGCGGCTGCACCACCGGGATACCCTGATCCAACATCGAGGTCGTAAACCTACTTGTCGATATGGGCTCTTGAAGTAGATTGCGCTGTTATCCCCAGGGTAACTTGGTTCATTGATCGAATATCGGGTCATAAGCATTAGTTTAATAATTCTTAGAGGTGTATCTCGTGGATAAGGGTAATTAACCCATTTGTTACGGAGGTTAAATTGTACTCCGTGGTCCCCCCAACCTAAAACTAGTGTGCAGGTTTCTTATGTCTAATGATGTAGGAACATAGAAGTGTACAGAGAGTTTAAAGCTCCATGGGGTCTTCTCGTCTTATATTTTGATCCCCGCTTCTTCACGGGGAGATCAGTTTCACTGATTGGAAAAAGGAGACAGTATAGCCCTCGTAGTGCCGTTGATACAAGTCCTCATTTAAAGAACAAGTGATTATGCTACCTTCGCACGGTTAGGGTACCGCGGCCGTTGAACTTTGTCACTGGGCAGGCTGGACCTCTTATGTTTTGCAAGAGGCGATGTTTTTGGTAAACAGGCGAGGCTATGATTTGCCGAGTTCCTTCTTTTTCTTTTAATCTTTCCTGGAATGTTCTGGTGTAAGGTTAACGTTGGGAGTTATAGGGTTTTCTAGTGGGTGTTGCTATAGTTTAGCATTTGCGTTAATAGCCAATAGAGTTTATTTTGGCTTATACTTACATTTAGGAGAAAGGCAATTTCTTGTTACTAGTTCTAGCATAATAGCTTTTATATGAGTATAAAACGGTTCAATAGTAATGAGGGGTTAGTGAGGGTTTTAGGTATTGTGAGTGGGAATAGTTAAGCTTTAACGCTTTTTTAAAGATGGCTGCTTTTAGGCCCACTTTATTTAAATTACTCCTGGTTACCCTATGTTGTAGGTTGTGTCCTATTTCAAATAAGCTGTGCCTTATTTGAATAGCTCTTAAGTCTGAGGCCTTGTTTAGTTTAACAAAAAAACTTAAGGTAGAGCTAAAACTCTTTTCTTGAACAACCAGCTATCTCCTAGCTCGGTAGGCTTATCACCTCTACTTGAGAATCTTCCCACTCTTTTGCAACAGAGACGGGTTGGCCCTTTTGGCTGTTCTGAAGTAGCTCGCTTGGTTTCGGGGGGTCAAACTGAAAGTTTCATTTTGCATGAGTAGACTGGCTAGACCATGATGCAAAAGGTACGAGGTGTTGTCTCTGCTGTTTGGGGCTTTAGGGTTATTTCATTTCTATTTCATATTTCCCTTGCGGTACTTTATCTGAAGCGCTTAGAAGTTTTTCGATCGCCTGTACTAAGGTGTTAAAATGTTTTGTTTGCTTGCTTTGGTGGGGGGGGGGGGCATGTGAATTCGTGGGCTAGATTTTAGGCTCAAAATGATCCGGGTTAAACAGACATTTCCTAGGTGTAAGCGAGGGGCTTTTGTTAAGCTACATTTTGTAGTGAGCCAAGTGCACTTTCCAGTACACTTACCATGTTACGACTTGCCTCTTCTAAAACGTGATATAGGGTTATTAACAGATGTGGTACTATCGAAGAGGGTGACGGGCGGTGTGTACGCGTCCCAGAGCCGGGTTAAAAAGAACACTCTAGTTTCTTTTTACTACTAAATCCACCTTCATGACTAGGGTTTCACATAGTCTTTCGTTTGTTCTAAATTAGAAATTGTAGCCCATTGCTTACCACTCCTTAAGCTGCACCTTGACCTGACGTATTGATGGGGAATCATTGAGCCTACTGCGGACGTTCACATGGTAAGCTTTCGACGGAGGTATACAGACTGATGGGCGAGGAATGGTTAGGTGAAGCGGGGATCATCGATTATAGAACAGGCTCCTCTAGTGGGGTGGGACACCGTCAAATCCTTTGGGTTTTAAGCATTGCTCGTAATCCCCTGGCGGTGTGGGTGTAAGTTAATTGTTTACGGCTAGGCATAGTGGGGTATCTAATCCCAGTTTGTTTTCCTAGCTGTCGTGTATTCAAGGTGGCATAGGGTAACTTTCGTTTGTGTGTTTCTTAACAACAAGCATAAAACTACTAAGTGTTAATTTAACCCTAACTTTGTAAGAACTTTAATCACGCTTAACGCCGGTGAGTATCAACTTGAGTCCATGGTGTAGCCGCGGCGGCTGGCACCGTGTTAGCCGGCCCTAATTTTCCCTGACTGAGTCAAGCTGTCGCTTATGCGCAAAGTTAATCACTGCTGAGTACCCTTGGGGGTGTGGTGAGACTAGGTGTTGTGGGCAAGGATCTGTGCCTGATACCAGCTCCTTTGCCTGGGGAAGGTTAAAAGGGCGTTCTCACGGGTGTGCTGAGACTTGCATGTGTAAGTTGGGAAACAGTTGATACTAAGGCCAGGACCAAACCTTTATACTCTCAGAACTTTTTAGGGTTCATCTTAGCGTTTTCAGCGCTATACTTTTAAGTTAAGCTATAAGAGTACAAAACATAGTTTAGGTAGAATGCCGGCTTTGGGGGTCGGAGGTAAAGGTTAAAGTCCTTTTGTTTTGAAGCCTGGGGTAGGGTTTAGGCTACAGTCTCTGGCTTACAAGACCAGTGCTTTAATTTAAGCTACCAAGGCGGAGCTTTTACTTGGACTTGCACCAAGAGATGCTGGCGCCTAAGGCCAGTGGAGGGCTTTTTTCCTTTAAAAGCTATATGAGGCCTTATATACAGGTGGGGGGTAGAAAATAGTCGGCGCATGAAGGGAGGTTTAATGGAGGTATAATATGTCGTGATATGCCTATGACACAGGTTTAGTGCGGGCTAGCAGTAGAGGTGTGCGGGTCATAGCAACATGAGTATGCATTAACAAGGGTTCTACTATGCGAGCGCGTATAACGATAGGGAATTGCATTAAAGGCACACATGCGTGGGAGGAGAAAAGCAGGGCGTGTGTCTGCCAAAGAGTGAGGATCTGGGGTGAGACAAAAATATGCCAGTTCTATTACGCAGTGTGTAACAATAGAGACTGCAGTAGAGGAGTGCAGGAAAGTGTGTATGTGACAAAGAGTAAGGGTTATAGCATTGAAGCAAAAGTATACTGTATATAATGACACAACGTGATAAAATTCGATACGATCTAGAACGGGAAAGTGGGATGCAATTTGATATAACTGGGTATGATGTAACAATATACGAGACGGTGTGGCGGGGTATGACATGATATGATGGAGTATCACATGAAATGATCTGGCATGATGCAATATGGCACAATATGATGTGGTACAATATGGTGTGGCATGATATATACTATAATATAATATGGCACAACACAGTATGATATGAGGCTATGTGGCATGACACAATGCGGTATGATTTAACATACGCGATATATGGCATCTGGGGATAAAATTATAATGTGAAGTGTGCACGACGTTGCGTATGCATATGCGTGGGGCAGGGACTACTTTAATCGGTGTGTGCTGTATATAATGATACAACGTGATAAAATTCGATACGATCTAGAACGGGAAAGTGGGATGCAATTTGATATAACTGGGCATGATGTAACAATATACGAGACGGTGTGGCGGGGTATGACATGATATGATGGAGTATTACATGAAATGATCTGGCATGATGCAATATGGCACAATATGATGTGGTACAATATGGTGTGGCATGATATATACTATAATATAATATGGTACAACACAGTATGATATGAGGCTATGTGGCATGACACAATGCGGTATGATTTAACATACGCGATATATGGCATCTGGGGTAAAATTATAATGTGAAGTGTGCACGACGTTGCGTATGCATATGCGTGGGGCAGGGACTACTTTAATCGGTGTGTGCTGTATATAAGATAACACGACGGGTACAATTTGATACGGGGGGGGGGGTGTGTGGTGGTACACGGTACAACATGAAGCTATGTGGCATAATTTAACATGAGCGATATATGGTATTGGGCAATAAATTATGACGTGAAGTATGCACGACGTCACGTCAGCTGCATAATATATGTTCTGAATAACAATAAATGGGTGCGGGGGCGTATAAATACTGTATATAACACGGGTATATTTTAAAGTTGCGCCCTTATGGGGACAGAATCTTGTTTAGGTTCTTGTGCAATAAATTTATGGTGGCCCTCACGGCTGATATCTTTATAAACCTTAATCTCGGGGGGGGTTTTAAGGCTAACTATATCGACTAAGTGTGGGGGGGGGGGGGG